TTTATTAATTGATCTCAATTGATCCCTCGTTACTGCTCAGAAGATAAGTAATAGGTAGGGATGACAGGATTTGAACCCGTGACATTTTGTACCCAAAACAAACGCGCTACCAAACTGCGCTACATCCCTTTCAATTGGTCTACAGTGTCATTGTAGAGAATCCCTGCCTTGTTTTCCACATCTTTATTTCCTACATTGATATACACAAACTATCTTATCATTTCTTCCTTCTTCCTTTTGGTCTCATATATCATATAACAAACATATAATATGGTAAAAGACTTATATAAAGTATGAAATAAATATGAAATCTACCACAAAAAATTAATATTTTTTAGGAATTTAAGGCGGAAATGGACGTATTTTTTTCTTTAAATAAATATCTATTTTGTACATTTCAATTTGAATTAGGAACTCCGCGTACAAGTGGTAAGTCATTAACTACATATACACATCCGGTCATATATGTATTACCATTAGGTATTACAAATTACAATAAAATTACAATAACGAATACAGAAAGAGGAGTTTTTAAAATGCGAGATCTAAAAACATATCTCTCCGTGGCACCGGTAGTAAGTACTCTATGGTTCGGGGCTTTAGCAGGTTTATTGATAGAGATCAATCGTTTTTTTCCGGATGCGTTGATATTCCCCTTTTTTTCATTCTAGCTATTGATATGGGAAGGGGGAAGAAGATTAGAGATACAATCAAATATCTGTAACTAATCCCTACCCCTCCCTTCTTTTTTTCTTTGTTTTTTCTTTTTTTACTTATTCTTTCTAAAAAAAAAAAACAAAGAAAAAGCGGTTTCACCCTCAGTGAAACTATGAACTCGGGCTCAGGCTCAAATTAAATTAATAATAGAACGGAAATGCGGTGGTTGGGGCAACAATATCATACAAGATACTTAACTGAAAATGAAATACTGTACGGCAATTAAAAATTATAAATATAGTTAGAAATCATTATATTACTTATTATTTATTACTATATTGATTGCAACAAAATATTTCTTTCATAATTTTATTTCGAGTTACCTGCTTCTATTTTTGTGTCCTTTCTTCTTCCTTGCTTCGGGTCGGAAAATTAAAGAATTGAGTGAATCAAAAACCAAAGGAGGTTCATGGCTAAGGGTAAAGATGTCCGAGTAACGGTTATTTTGGAATGTACCAGTTGTGTTCGAAATCGTGTTAATAAGGAATCAATGGGCATTTCCAGATATATTACTCAAAAGAATCGACACAATACGCCTAGTCGATTGGAATTGAGAAAATTCTGTCCCTGTTGTTACAAACATACGATTCATGGGGAGATAAAGAAATAGATCGAACCGATCGCTCGTGTGTCAGTCTTCCAAGGAAGATGAAAAATTACATATTATATATAACAATATATATATATAATTTATTTAAATTTTTTTTTTTATTTATTTAAATAGAAACAAATAAATATAAACAAACCAAATCCTATTTCGATCGGATCAAAGATGATGTAGAATTAAGAAATAGGATTGGGATTTTCAGGATAAGGAATAAACAAACCATGGATAAATCCAAGCGAATCTTTCTTAAATCTAAGCGATCTTTTCGTAGGCGTTTGCCTCCGATCCAATCGGGGGATCGAATTGATTATAGAAACATGAGTTTAATTAGTCGATTTATTAGCGAACAAGGAAAAATATTATCTAGACGGGTGAATAGATTGACCTTAAAACAACAACGATTAATTACTATTGCTATAAAACAAGCTCGTATTTTATCTCCGTTACCTTTTCTTAATAATGAGAAACAATTTGAAAGAAGCGAGTCAACCGCTAGAGCTGCTGGTCTTAGAACCAGAAAAAAAATAGGTTGACTCTTCAATTGAATTGAATCAAAATAAAATTCCAATCCAAACTCAAATGCGGATTGACGTTTTTTTTTTTGTTCGAAAAATCGTAAAATCGAAATGTCCTGTCGTAAGAAAAAAAATGGGAGAAGAGGAATAAATATTTTTTATTTAACGTCTTTCTTCATTTTGATGACTTTATCATATTTTATCATACTAATTTCTACTCTACCTTCCCAGAGTTCATTCTCCAGGGAACTCCATTTAAACTATTCCAACGGATTCCTTCCAATCTCTTTATTTTATGATCTCATTGGAAATCATATAAAGACAACTCTTATTTAATATAGCTATTTGTGCAAGTATTTTACGATTAAGAAGTAACTGTCTCTTGTACAGATTGTGTATAAATTTACTATAACTGAAGTATACTTTATTCTCGCGAATTACTGCATTTATCCGAGTGATCCACAACCGACGAAAATCTCTCTTTTGTCTACCTCTATCCCGATGAGCCGAAACCAAAGCTCTTATTTTCTGTTGAGTAATAGTACGAGTAAGTCTTGAATGAGCCCCTCGAAAGGTTGATGCAAATAAACGAATTTTTGTTCTACGTCTTCGAGCTATATACCCTCGTTTAATTCTGGTCATTGAATAAATGAAACTTTGATGAATAACTAATCGATTTCCTTTCTTTCAGTTATTCCCTTCCCGTATCCTAGTCTATTAATAACAAAACGGATTCTTCCAATGTATAAAATTTGAATTCCAATGGCTTTTGCTACTATAACCTTCCCGACCACGATTTTTTTTTTTTTTTTCTAGGTGAAATGCCTAGAAAAAATTGTATTGATATTAGGTATCAAAAACACATAAAAGTAGTAAATATAAATGGATATAGTGGGTTCCATCGTTTCTATGGTTACTTCTTAAACGGTGAGGTCCTCTCTATACACCGGAGCCCTTCTTTCATTTAATCAATGTTATTGTTAACTTGTACAGTTCACACTCTTTGGCTCTACCCATAATTATCCAGTACGAGGTCTTTCACAATGAGATCTACTTATACAGTAACGGTATTTAATTATGAAGATTAGCTGAGTAGCTGACCCTGTTAGTCCGTTCTTGCAAGAGTAAGGCATAATTTTTCTGCTTTTTAAAATAGTATTTCCCCTGCTTAATGGATATCATTTGCTATCAATGGAGAATTCTTTCTCATCTTAAATTTAAAACGGAGTTGATTGGATTTGCACCAACGGAAACCATACATTTGATACCACAATAGAAGGATAGATCCTTTTGATTTTTAGATATTGAATGGAGTTCTTCCATTCTAGTCTATTCACTGGTACTGATCGTTGATACTGGATCAATTGTTTTCTTTCTTTTGTCCTAGCCCATGATCTGAACGAGTCGCACATACACCCTAGTACATGTTCCTCGTCGCTGAGGACATCCCCCAAGAGCGGGGGATTTCGTGACATTTCTGATTGGCTGTCTTGTGTTTCTAATAAGTTGTTTAATAGTTGGCATATTGAATCATATACATAATGGGCTGGTTTAGATCGATCTTAACCGGATGATTATGAATTATTTTATTTCTATATTAATAGATTAATGAATAGAATATTAAATCCGGTAAGAAGATAAAATCTCAAATCACCAATTCGTCTGAAATTTTTGTTATTTTTTCTTTTTTATTCAGTCGCTACAAGATCAACAATTCCATGAGCTTGGGCTTCTGTTGCTGACATAAAAACATCTCTTTCCATATCTTCGGATACAACCCATAAGGGTTTGCCTGTCCTTTGTACATAAACCCTTGTGACGGTTTCGCGCAGCTTCAAAAGTTCTTCCGCTTCCAAGATAAATTCTCCCGTCTGTGCCTCATAAAAAGAACTAGCAGGTTGATGGATCATTACCCTGATGATATAACATAATAAATGTTTATTCTATCTCGCATGATGATAAGGTGAAGAGATAAAGAATAATAAAATATATAATTGAACAACCGTACAGGCATCTTTTACGCATTGCATACGGCTCTATAATGGAATTCGTTTTTACCTTACTTAAATATCACTTAAATATCAAATAAATTAAATATAGGGTCTATCAGACTCGGGTTGGTAAATGATCCAATAACCACCCTTCTTTTTGTTTTTGGAGTAGTTCAAAAATACTATGATGGCTCCGTTGCTTTATATATTTATTTCGTCTGTTATTTAGCAATCCCAAAGTTTCTTTTTTTTTTTTTTTCAAATAAAAAAACAAGATTTTTTTTATTTTCATATTCTTTCATAACCTAAATATTGTTAAGAGCCTCCCGGCGTGAAAACAAAAAAGTTTGTGACGCTGAAATAGGCCTCCCGATAGATTAGATAAAATCGGAAATACCTTTTATCTCATACTACTCTTTCGATACATAATTTAAGGGTTAAAAAAATTTATCATATCGAATTCGAAGTGCCATGCTATTATTACTTAATATTCATATTTCATATAGCGCGAAGGCATAGTCTTCTTTTTTCTCTCAAATCAAATAAAAAACTCATTGGCGCCAAGCGTGAGGGAATGCTAGACGTTTGGTAATTTCTCCTCCGACCAGAATAAAAGATCCCATTGAAGCGGCTAATCCCATGCATATTGTCTGTATATCTGGTCGCACAAATTGCATAGTATCATAAATAGCTACTCCGGGTATTACCCATCCGCCAGGAGAATTTATAAACAAATATAGATCTTTGGTATCATCCTCTATACTGAGATATACCATAAGACCAATAAGTTGATTCGAGATCTCGCTATCAACCCCTTGGCCTAAAAAAAGTAATCGTTCTCGATAAAGTCGGTTGATTGGGATAAAGTTGTATCCCTTAGAAACCGTACATGCACCTTTTGATGCATACGGTTCAACAAAAATAACGAAAAAAAAAAAAAGAATCAATGTGTAGATGTAGATTCTAGCGCTTTCTTTTATTTTTTTTTTTTTTCATACCAGGCTTTTAACTTATAAAAAGGGGCTTTTCTTTCATTTTTCAAAAAAGATGGGTTTTGGCCTGTTTTGTTTATCTATAAAAAAAAATTACTAAATTTATCTAACTAACTTTTCATTGATGTATTGTTTCATCGAGATACAATCTCAATCGCGATGTAATTTTCTTGTTCCTGAATGGGCTTCTTCAATTTTTTTAGGTTTATGCTCTACTCCGAGTAAAGATCCGCCCGATTTGGATTTGCACATATATGACAAATGCCCCAATACCACGTCCTTTTGCTACGACTTCCTTTTTACAATTTATTTCATGTCTTACAACAGATATTCAATGCATTCATCATATTACTCGATTGATTAACAGTTTGAGATCACTTCTATTATAAATATATAAAGAAATAGAATATGATAGAAATAGTAATCATAAATAGATTTTTTACCGGTTTTTTTCTAAACGGAGCCTGGATACTTCATTTTATTGGCCTAACCAAGATAACCATAAATTATTCTAATTGATAATATTAATCTGTATACCCTCCCGAAAAAATGGATCTAATTGAACTTCACGCTCCAAATTTTTGATAATTCAATCAATCTTTCTTGGGCGAAGGGGAGGATATCTCGATCGGGGAAGAGAATGGGGAAATACCATATGACCCAATATATCTGACAAGTCGCACTATACGTCAATCCACAATGCATCTTCCTCTCCAGGACTTCGAAAAGGTACTCTTGGAACACCAATAGGCATTAAATAAAAGAAAAATTAAGTACTATATCTCACTTTGATGTGAAAGCGTAACAATGGATTTAGTGTCCTACTAATATTGGCCTTTATCATATTTTATCCATAGATTGACTAAGTTTATAAAAAAAGATAAAGATAAAGAAGACAAAATGAATAAAGGAAAATTATTACAAATAAGTCCTTTGAATGATGAACAAATATATATATGCATTCACTCATATAAAATGGTATCAACTCCCCTACCATTGCGTATTGGTACTTATCGGGTGTAGAATAGATCTGCTTCTTTTTGTTCCTACGAACAAAATAGTTTCATTATTACTAAAAGTAATTGAAAAGAATCAAACAAATCAAACAAATATTAATTCTTTCCCCAAGATAATCCACTAAAAAGAGGGTCCACAGCATAGTTTTTTCCAATGCAATAAAGTTACATTGTGTCTATTTTTCATTGATAAAGGGGTATTTCCATGGGTTTGCCTTGGTATCGTGTTCATACCGTCGTATTGAATGATCCCGGTCGTTTGATTTCTGTCCATATAATGCATACAGCTCTGGTTGCTGGTTGGGCCGGTTCGATGGCTCTATACGAATTAGCAGTTTTTGATCCTTCTGATCCTGTTCTTGATCCAATGTGGAGACAGGGTATGTTCGTTATACCCTTCATGACTCGTTTAGGAATAACCAATTCATGGGGCGGTTGGAGTATCACAGGGGGTACTGTAACGAATCCGGGTATTTGGAGTTACGAAGGTGTGGCCGGGGCACATATTGTGTTTTCGGGCTTGTGCTTTTTGGCAGCTATCTGGCATTGGGTGTATTGGGATCTAGAAATATTTACTGATGAACGTACAGGAAAACCCTCTTTGGATTTGCCTAAGATCTTTGGAATTCATTTATTTCTATCAGGGGTGGCTTGCTTTGGTTTTGGTGCATTTCATGTAACAGGATTGTATGGTCCTGGAATATGGGTGTCCGATCCTTATGGACTAACTGGAAGGGTACAATCCGTAAATCCAGCGTGGGGTGTGGAGGGTTTTGATCCTTTTGTTCCGGGAGGAATAGCCTCTCATCATATTGCAGCAGGGACCTTGGGCATATTGGCGGGTCTATTCCATCTTAGTGTACGTCCACCTCAACGCCTATACAAAGGATTACGTATGGGAAATATTGAAACCGTCCTTTCCAGTAGTATTGCTGCTGTCTTTTTTGCCGCTTTTGTAGTTGCTGGAACTATGTGGTATGGTTCAGCAACTACCCCGATTGAATTATTTGGTCCCACTCGTTATCAATGGGATCAAGGATACTTCCAACAAGAAATATATCGAAGAATTGGTGCTGGGTTGGCTGAAAATCAAAGTTTATCTGAAGCTTGGTCTAAAATTCCCGAAAAACTAGCTTTTTATGATTACATCGGCAATAATCCGGCAAAGGGGGGGTTATTCAGAGCGGGCTCAATGGACAACGGGGATGGAATAGCTGTTGGGTGGTTAGGACATCCTATCTTTAGAGATAAAGAGGGGCGCGAACTTTTTGTACGTCGTATGCCTACTTTTTTTGAAACATTTCCGGTTGTTTTGGTAGACGGAGACGGAATTGTTAGAGCCGATGTTCCTTTTAGAAGGGCGGAATCTAAATATAGTGTCGAACAAGTAGGTGTAACTGTCGAGTTCTATGGCGGCGAACTCAACGGAGTCAGTTATAGCGATCCCGCTACTGTGAAAAAATATGCTAGACGTGCTCAATTGGGTGAGATTTTTGAATTAGATCGTGCTACTTTGAAATCCGATGGTGTTTTTCGTAGCAGTCCACGGGGTTGGTTTACTTTTGGACATGCTTCGTTTGCTTTGCTCTTCTTCTTCGGACACATTTGGCATGGTGCTAGAACCTTGTTTCGAGATGTTTTTGCTGGTATTGATCCAGATTTAGATGCTCAAGTGGAATTTGGAGCATTCCAAAAACTTGGAGATCCAACTACAAGAAGACAAGTAGTCTGATACAATATGCTTTGTTACTTGTTACTTTTCATTTTTATTTTCTTTTTGTGATTTTTAGATGGGGTACCAGATAAATCTTGATTTGAATCACTGCCTTTTCTTTGACTCTTGTTCTTTATTTATCCGGGAGACGATCCCAAATAAACAGGTATGGAAGCTATAATTGTAAACCACGATCGAATCTATGGAAGCATTGGTTTATACATTCCTTTTAGTCTCAACTCTAGGAATAATTTTTTTCGCTATCTTTTTTCGAGACCCGCCTAAAGTTCCAACTAAAAAGTAAAAAGGTGAAATGATTTGTCATTATCTGAATTGAAGTACGGATCCTCCCAATATTGGGAGGATCCGTACTTCAACTAGTCCCCGTGTTCCTCGAATGGATCTCTTAGTTGTTGAGAGGGTTGCCCAAAAGCAGTATATAAGGCGTACCCAGTAAAACTTACAAGTAAACCAGATAAAAAGATGGCAACTAGGGTTGCTGTTTCCATGATTATATAGTTTTAAGACATTATAAAGTTTTAAGACCACAATGGATCTATGATAAGATCATTTATTTACAACGGAATGGTATACAAAGTCAACAGATCTTACTGAATATAAAATATTATGGCTACACAAACCGTTGAAGGTAGTTCTAGATCTGGCCGCCCAAAACGAACTAATGCGGGGAGTTTATTGAAACCATTGAATTCAGAATATGGTAAAGTAGCTCCTGGGTGGGGAACTACTCCTTTGATGGGTCTCGCAATGGCTCTATTCGCGATATTCCTATCTATTATTTTGGAGATTTATAATTCTTCCATTTTACTGGATGGAATTTCAATGAATTAGATTCCCAAGAACCATTAACTGGCTTTTTCAATACAAAGTGAAGCGTTTAGGTTTCTGATTTTTATCCCATTCTATTTTGGTAGTTTGACCGTGGAATTTCTTTGTTTCTGTATTTCCGGAATATGAGTGTGTGACTTGGTATAAATGATCCTATGGATAGTACAGAGAATGGGTCTGTCATCTTGATAGAGATGGTTTTACTTCGTCGGATATTCATTCTAGTATCTGGAGCACGGAATATATGAAATAGATTACTATTAGAACTATGATTCATACTTAATAGTCAGACCTCGTGTCCGGACTTCAAAAAATTTTTTCAAAGAGTTAGAAGTTATAAATAGAAATATTTTGATTCTTTCAAACTTTCGTTTATGCTTATTTTGATCAAAGGACAAAACAAAGGTTTCTTTGGTTTGGATTTTTAGTCATTATATCTATTCATTGAATAAGTGATGATCCAATGGTTCTTACTCAGGGAATTTTGGGACTTAGACTTAGTTTGAAAGGGTTTTATTGAATCATCGTGGTTTTAGTATGAATCTGAGGTTTTAATCAATTCATAGGGTCTTAACAAGAGAATTCCTATCAATAATAAAGAAAACAGCAGTAAAGCCGCATTACACATAAATAACACCAAAGAAAATAGGTAAATAGAAGATTCAAGAGGCCTATAACGATCAATATATAGACGAATGAGCCGACTTGATTTTTTGGCATTATAACCACAAAGAAGAGCTTTCGGATTTTTATTCTTTAGTATCTTCAAAAAAAAATTGAATCATAAATCATAGAATTAAAAAATTTCAAACTTTATATTACACACATCCGTTAGAACTAGTATTTGGGTGTTTCTGTTTGAGCCGTACGAGATGAAATTTTCATATACGGTTCTCCGGGGGGGTCCCCTTGATTTACCTATCTCAATAAAATCTATGATTGGTTCGAAGAACGTCTTGAGATTCAGGCAATTGCCGATGATATAACTAGTAAATATGTTCCTCCTCACGTCAACATATTTTATTGTCTAGGGGGAATTACGCTTACTTGTTTTTTAGTACAAGTAGCTACCGGGTTTGCTATGACTTTTTATTATCGTCCGACCGTTACGGAGGCCTTTGCTTCTGTTCAATATATAATGACTGAAGCTAATTTTGGTTGGTTAATCCGATCAGTTCATCGATGGTCGGCAAGTATGATGGTCCTAATGATGATCCTGCACGTATTTCGCGTGTATCTCACCGGCGGCTTTAAAAAACCTCGTGAATTGACTTGGGTTACAGGTGTGGTTTTGGGTGTATTGACCGCATCTTTTGGTGTAACTGGTTATTCCTTACCTCGGGACCAAATTGGTTATTGGGCAGTAAAAATTGTAACAGGCGTACCAGACGCTATTCCTGTAATAGGCTCGCCTCTGGTAGAGTTATTACGCGGAAGTGCTAGTGTAGGACAATCCACTTTGACTCGTTTTTATAGTTTACACACTTTTGTATTACCTCTTCTTACCGCCGTATTTATGTTAATGCACTTCCCAATGATACGTAAGCAAGGTATTTCTGGTCCTTTATAAAGAATATATACCATCTTGTAATCAATCAT